GCGCTTCAATATAATTCCCAGGAGTAAGCGTTATAGCCTGTTTCCAATACTCAGCGGCTTGATCGAACCAAGCCTCCGCAATTTCAGACTCTCCCTGTCGAATGGCCTGTTCTCCTCGGTCGGAATAGGTGGGTCAATTCCTTTCCTTAGAACCGTACTTGAGAGTTTCCTACCTCATACGGCTCCGCAGTCAATTCTTTTGGTATCCTTTTTACCTTTCAAACTGAATGAGATTTCTTATAGATCTATCCCACTATTCGGGGTAACCAAAAGAGGTTAATCGCATGAGTTTCAAACTTTCATATTGATTAATAATCAGTTTTATCTTTTATCCCACCTGCAGAAAGCATAGGTATTTATTCCTATCGTTCGTATTTTCCGCAAGGTAACTATCTCGGTTTCATATCGAAATTTATTTTCATATCGAAACTTATTTATATAGAATCTTTGAAAAAGGCTTTCCATAAGTAAGAAAGAAAAGACTTACTATCTTTGGGATCTGATCCTACACCGCCGCTTAATACCTTAGTGGATCGACTCTATTACATAAGTTAATTCCTAACTTTTATCTATCTTATATATAGGCATAAGTAAGCAGCTCTTTTCTTAATGTATTGGCGAAAAACCTCATTAATTAATCTTTACGGTGCTTCCTTTCTATCAATTAGATTTTTTTATCCATAGACATAGAAAAAAGTATATAGGTATATCTTATTTCTTCATATTTTGACTTCTATGAAGTTTCTTTTTTTGCTACAGCTCATAAAAATCGTCGTTTTGGACGATGCATATGTAGCGAGCCTATTTTTTTTTTAGTATTTACTAGCGGATTTTTTATTCCTTTTTCTTTCTATAGTGGAGATAGTCGCACGTAATGACAGATCACCGCCATATTATTAAAAGCTTGTGGTAAGAATGGGTTTCGTTCTAGTGCCCTAAAATAATATTCTAAAGCTTTCGTATGTTCTCCATTACTTGTGTGGATAAGGCCTATATTATAGAGTATATAACTTCGATCGTAGGGATCGATTTCTAGTCGCATAGCTTCATAATAATTCTGTAAAGCTTCCGCATAATTTCCTTCGGATTGAGCCGACATCCGTTACGGTCGTCATTCGATTCAAAGAATCTGAATCTCCGTTCCAGAACCGTACGTGAAATTTTCATCTCATACGGCTCCTCCCTTAATATGCATAATGAGATAAAAAATACAAAAGGGGTTGAAATATTCTCATTATGAACTAAGCGGGGCTAGTGTTTTTACAAAAAAAATCTCTAGCCAACCTTCTTGCGCAAGAGCTTTTACTAATATCAAACGTCTTGGTACTAAATAGAAAGGATAACTCCAACAATTCCTTTGTTCTCAACGCCTCCTAATTTCCAGGAAATAGTCACTTCAACAGCCTTCGATGGTTATATGGGTATCCAATGTACGAACGAGATGGATGTTTGTTGTCCCAACCATTTTTGTTAATCCCAATCCAGATAAGAAAAGGGGGTAGTTAGGTAATTTTTAACAAAGCTTTCGTGTTGTCGATTGCTAGATGTAGTGCTCCTTCCCCTATGCCGCCTATTAGTACTATATTAGTAGGAAGTAGGATTGACCTGTAATACGGAACACATAGGCGTAACCTTTCGCTCAATACTAAAATCGATAACTGAAGCATAGTATCTGAGGCTGCATCAATCGGGGATACACGACAGAAGGAATTGTTTTATTTCTAAACTTCACCTTCAACAAGCGTAGGTTTATTTCTATAAATATAGAATAATAATATTTTTTCTTTGCTATCCCGAATCGTGTGCCTTTCTCGGAAAACTAAGAGCAGTAAATTTAACTAAAAAAAAAAAAAGAATCAAATCACACCATCTCTATAATAAGTAAATGCCTCTTTTTCTCCTGAAGTGGTCGGAATTATTCGTAATAAAATATTGGCCACAATTGAAAAGGTCTTATCAATAAAATTTCCATTTATCCGCGATCTCGGCATAGGTATCAATCCATTCTATAATTTCCCCTTGTGGGAAAAAGATTCCACAAACAAAGGATTTGTACAGTACGAAGTAACATAAAAACAGATTCATTTTCATTCCCAAACAAAAGAAATTTACATAAAGATACGAACCTTCTACTACTACTTATACTTAATATTTTACTTAATTACTATTACTTAAATACTTAATTAATACTTAATTCTTTTTTATTCCAATTATTCCAAATACTCAAATTGCTCCTTTTTAAAAAATCAATAAGAAATAGTTGAATACCATTCGAATTCATACAAATCAAATGTAGTAGTATAGGCACTATTCCGATTTCATCAAATCATCGAAGCGAAAGAATCAAGGAATTTTTCGATTAGGTCAAAAAAAGTTTTGATTGAATTAGGATCTAAAAAGGAAGGGGATCCAAAGAGGAAAGGAAAAAGAATCGAATAATCATTCTATGATGGAAATAGAATAACCGTTTATTTTTGTTGTGCCCATAGCAAGTATACACTATACAATCAAATAGAAATATCCCTGGGATAACTCGTTAATTTGTAATAGATCGATGAGATAAAGGATTTGTTGATGAGAACTTTAAAACTGGAAAGTAATATTTTCTAATTTTTATGGAATTGTAGTCTAAATCGAAATAGAACTATGGTCGAAGAGTATCCATTAATCATACATGGTCTAAAAAAATCAACCGATCAATCAGTTGATTTGTTCCAATTCATTGATTTAATATGGTCTATTTGGTCGTACCTATCCAAACCAAACAAAAATCGAATATAATATTAATAGAATTTTTTATTAATTAAATTATAGTAATGTATCGCTATTTCTTCGGTTTCTGAGTCATAATCATTCTTGTATTGTGTAGGAGAGATGGCCGAGTGGTTCAAGGCGTAGCATTGGAACTGCTATGTAGGCTTTTGTTTACCGAGGGTTCGAATCCCTCTCTTTCCGTACTTTTCACCTAATTCGTCAACATCCCTAACTGTAACAAATCAAATCAATCAAACAACAAGAAATACCATTATTAGAACCTAACAGTTAGGTCCTTTTTTTTTTTATTCTATTTCTAATTGCTGCGGTACGTAAAATACTGGAAAGAATGGACAAGGAGTGAAAATCTTTCTGACGATCTATGATACATGAATAGGAAAAAGGACGGGGTAGGATATATGAGTGGGAGAAAATCTGGATCAAACCCCTGACTTTAACTTGAATTAAACCTTAAGTGAATTTAGTTTGGCGAAAGAAAGGGGCCAAATTGTCCGAACTTTTTGTATTTTCTTTAGGGTTAAGTCTGACGCGAATAATATTCTACCACTAGCAATTCATTTATTTTCAAACCGACCCACTTACTATCTATTATTTGATTGACTAATCCTTTATATGGGAATGGGTGAAGAGTCAAATGTTTGGGCAATTCCTCACGGGGGGATGAATCCAGATAATTTTGAATTAGAGCTCTGGATTTTGGTTCATCCCTCGCCATAATAGTATCTTGGGGTTTGCAACGATAACTTGGTATATCTATTATACGACCATTAACTAAAATATGTCTATGGTTAACTAATTGGCGGGCTCCGGGAATAGTCGGAGACATACCCAACCGAAAAAGGATGTTATCCAAACGCATTTCAAGTAATTGTAGTAAAACCTGACCTGTTGATCCTTTGGCTTTTCTGGCGATACGAACGTATTTAAGTAATTGTCGTTCAGTAATACCATAATGAAAACGTAATTTTTGTTTTTCTTCTAGACGAATACGATATTGAGATCTTTTCCCGGAACGCGGTTGGTTTCTAAGATCATTTCCGGCTCTAGGCCTTTTATTAGTTAGTCCAGGCAAAGCCCCTAGACGACGTATTTTTTTGAAACGAGGCCCTCGGTAACGCGACATAAAGACTCCTTATTTATTAATTTAAATTTAATAATTTATTTTATATATATATTTCATTTTACAAAATAAACCTAAATTAAATAAAACTAAATGAAGTGAAATTTCCTGAAGTATTGTATTACAATAAATAATGAGATGAATTGTATAAATATCATATATGAACCCATTTTTTATTAATATATATATATAATATATATATTGTATTAAAATTATATATATATGTAAGTCAAATAAAAATAGAAAAATAAAGGGGGGTAAAGCTCGGCAGAACAAATTAGGAAAAAGACTCTTTCTTTTCCTTTTTTTCCTAGTTGGAAATTTCTACGACATAACATAATTAACATAATAGGTTGGTAACTTTTTCATTTTTTGATTTGAAGAAGGGAAAAGGCGCCTTTATTCTTTGTTTTTTGATTTCAAAAAATTATCCATCATGTAAAATCAAAAAATCGAAGAAATAAATAAAAATAGAAAAAAGCCGGCTATCGGAGTCGAACCGATGACCATCGCATTACAAATGCGATGCTCTAACCTCTGAGCTAAGCGGGCTCGCAGAAATTCTACATGAATAGGAATTCAATAAACTATATCTTAGTTTAGGCTTAGCTATTAACTATTCATTTTTATTCTTTTATTTATATAATTATAATATGAATTTAGTATCTTTTTCATTTCTATATATAAATAGAATATTTTTTATTTTTCGTCTAGAACAATTTTTTTAGATTCTATTTAAATTCAATTTCGATTTGAAATTAATTTAATAATAATAAAAATAAATAGAATTTTCATTTTAGTTATAAAAGTCTGTCCTAAGAAAACCTAATCAACATAATAAGATATTCTTATGCTTTTAGTCAGAGACTAAGATGAAAAACAAAGAATCGACCCTTTGAGTATTACAAATTGCATGGGAAAATGAAAAGGGAGGAGGATATATATGGTATATACCCATCCATATTGAATTGCAGTTACAGAAATGATAGAATAATTTCTGATTAGACCAATTAAATATAGGCTTCCGAGAGAGATGAAAGAAGATAGACAAAAAATCAAATAGGAGGAAACACCCTTCGGGCATAGTAATCCATATCCATATCAA